TTCTTTTGTTGAAGTAAGGACACATGGTATGATTCGAAATTTCCTAAGAATCGAGTTAAAAAAATCCGCTCTTTTGTATATCGGGAAAAGGAATGATCCCCCCCTTTTTTCTGATGATGAATCAAAGTATACCAATATGAATCCCTTTTTTTCCATTTATTCAAAGACAAAACTTCAACAATCATTTAACCAAAATCAAGGAACTGTTCGTACGTTGTTGGGTAAAAATAAGGAATGTCCTTTTTTTATAATTTTGTCATCATCCAATTGTTTTGGAATGGGTCCATTTACACTCAACGACGGAAAATATCACAAAGAATCAATTAAAAAAGATCGCCCAATTACAATTAATAATCCATTCGGTCCTTTAGGAACAGGCCTTCGATTTACAAAATTTTTTTTTTTTTGTCATTTAAAAACTCATAATCAGATCTTGGTAACTAATTATTTACAACCTGACAATTTAAAACAAACGTCTGAAGTCCTTAAATGTCAATATTATTTAATGGATGAAAATGGAAGAATTTTTAATCCCGATTTATGTAGTAACGTCATTTTGAATCCGTGTAATTTGTATTGGTATTTTCTTTCTTACAATTTTTGTGACGAGACATCTACAAAAATCCGTCTTGGCCAATTTATTTGTGAAAATGTATGTATAACCAAAAACGGATTGCACTTAAAATCGGGTCAAGTTCTAATTGTTCAGTTTGATTCTGTAGTAATAAGATCGGCCAAGCCCTGCTTGGCTACCCCAGGAGCAACAGTTCACGGTCATTATGGGGAAATCATTTATGAAGGGGATACATTAGTTACATTTATATATGAAAAATCGAGATCAGGTGATATAACGCAAGGTCTTCCAAAAGTGGAACAAGTCTTAGAAGTTCGTTCGGTTGATTCAATATCAATGAATCTAGAAAAGAGAATTAATGGTTGGAACGAACGTATAAAAAAAATTCTTGGAATTCCATGGGGATTCTTGATTGGGGCTGAGTTAACTATAGCGCAAAGTCGTATCTCTTTGGTTAATAAGATCCAAAAGGTTTATCGATCCCAGGGGGTGCAGATTCATAATAGGCATATCGAAATAATTGTACGGCAAATAACATCCAAAGTCTTGGTTTCAGAGGATGGAATGTCTAATGTTTTTTTACCCGGAGAACTGATTGGATTGTTTCGAGCCGAACGGACGGGACGCGCTTTGGAAGAAGCGATCTGTTACCGAACTATTTTATTGGGAATAACGAAAGCATCTCTGAATACTCAAAGTTTTATATCCGAAGCAAGCTTTCAAGAAACTGCTCGAGTTTTAGCAAAAGCAGCTCTACGAGGCCGTATTGATTGGTTGAAAGGACTAAAAGAAAACGTTGTTCTGGGGGGGATGATACCTGTTGGTACGGGATTCAAGGGATTCATACATCGTTCAAATCAACATAAGAGTATTAGCATTCCCTTGAAACTAAACAACAAGAATATATTTGAGGGACAAATGAGAGATCTTTTGTTTTACCACCGAAAATATTTGGATTCTTCTTTTTCAAAGAATTAAATAATTTAGGTGATAGATCAAAACAACAATGATTTGGGGGATTTAACAGACGCGATTCATTCTTTTTATTTATCTTTCTTATTATTATTTAATTTAGTAATGTAATAAATAAATAATAATAAGAAAGATAACGAATAGAAAGGAATTTATAGTTTGGGTTGTGTATCAAGGGCCAATCCACGTTAAAAAAGAACGTTCCGTCGGAACAATTATTTATTTCAGGATACTTCATCTCTTTATTAAAAAAAAAGAGTCAAAGTGTGTGGAGAAATGACACGAAGATATTGGAACATCAATTTGGAAGAGATGATGGAAGCGGGAGTTCATTTTGGTCACGGGACTCGAAAATGGAATCCTCGAATGTCACCTTATATCTCTGCAAAATGTAAAGGTATTCATATTATAAATCTTACCAGAACTGCTCGGTTTTTATCAGAGGCTTGTGATTTAGTTTTTGATGCAGCAAGTAAAGGAAAACAATTTTTAATTGTTGGGACAAAAAATAAAGCAGCTGATTCAGTAGCATGGGCTGCAATAAGGGCTCGATGTCATTATGTTAATAAAAAATGGCTTGGGGGTATGTTAACGAATTGGTCCACTACAGAAACAAGACTTCATAAATTCAGGGACTTAAGAATGGAACAAAGGACGGGGAGACTCACTCGTCTACCGAAGCGAGATGCCGCGGTGTTGAAGAGACAATTATCTCACTTGCAAACCTATCTGGGTGGAATTAAATATATGACAGAGTTACCGGATATTGTAGTCATCGTTGATCAACAAGAAGAATATACGGCCCTTCGAGAATGTATTACTTTGGGAATTCCAACGATTTGTTTAATCGATACAAATTGTGACCCGGATCTCGCCGATATTTCGATTCCGGCAAACGATGATGCTATATCTTCAATCCGATTAATTCTTACCAAGTTAGTATTTGCAATTTGTGAAGGTCGTTCTAGCTATTTAAGAAATCCTTGATTTTATTATGAAATCAACACTTTAATTACTCGAATTTATAGTTAAATCGGTGACTATGACTATATCCTGAATATCAAAACCTATAGAAAAAGGACTGGGAATATTATGGATTAAGCGGTATCCTAAATTGAAAATTCACTTCAATAAAAGAAGTATACAAGTCGGAAAAGAGATGGTTGCATCAAAATAATTTTTTTAAGTTATATTTCTGTCAGAGAACAATATGAATATTCTATCATATTCAATCAACACACTAAAGGGGTTATATGATATGTCTGGTGTGGAAGTAGGTCAACATTTTTATTGGCAAATAGGGGGTTTCCAAATTCATGGCCAGGTACTTATAACTTCTTGGGTTGTAATTGCTCTCTTACTAGGGTCAGCTGCTATAGCTGTTAGGAATCCACAAACCATTCCGACAGGTGGTCAGAATTTCTTTGAATATATCCTTGAATTCATTCGAGACGTGAGCAAAACCCAAATTGGAGAAGAATATCGCCCTTGGGTTCCCTTTATTGGAACTATGTTTCTATTTATTTTTGTTTCTAATTGGTCAGGAGCCCTTTTGCCTTGGAAAATCATAAAATTACCTCACGGAGAGTTAGCCGCACCCACGAATGATATCAATACGACTGTTGCTTTAGCTTTACTCACGTCAGTAGCCTATTTCTATGCAGGTCTTACAAAAAGGGGCTTAGGTTATTTTGGTAAATACATTCAACCAACTCCAATTCTTTTACCCATTAACATTTTAGAAGATTTCACAAAACCCCTATCACTTAGTTTTCGACTTTTTGGAAATATATTAGCGGATGAATTAGTAGTTGTTGTTCTTGTTTCTTTAGTACCCTTAGTGGTTCCTATACCTGTCATGTTCCTCGGATTATTTACAAGTGGTATTCAGGCTCTTATTTTTGCAACTTTAGCGGCAGCTTATATAGGCGAATCAATGGAGGGTCATCATTGATTAGTCGTAGGAGATGAGTGGTAGGAAGAGTCGATTTTTGAGTTTAGACCTAACCGTGTCTGGCTCAAGAGACTCTATTCTATATTCTATCAAGATAGCCTACTTAGTTAGAGCCTCTAAACAAATAGACACAATCTAATGGTAATAGAAAAAAGATATTATATTATGTTCGAGATGTATAAATAAACTAGGTGGTTAATTTATTATAGGTTAATTTTTTGAAGTTACTTTTTTTAGATTCGATTTTTTGAAGAATGATTCTAAAATCTGATTGAATTTAAGATACATTAGGCGGTTTACGTTATATAATAAACATATGTATATTTGATATTAGATATTGACAAGTTATATATGAATGAATATTTAATTTGCACTACTTATAGATGCCAACCAAAGTCTTTGCGTTTGTTTCGTTTATAACTGTGAATTGAAAAAAAAATAAACAGATAAAATAAAGAAAAAGACCGAAGAAGTCTTAGAAAAAAGAAATGGAGAAACTTACGTTGGCTTGATTCAGAAAGACTCGACAATTAGTAACTCAAAAAGATGAAGCTTTTCTAATGATCTAATCATTCAAAAATTTTATAAAATTATTAGGATTATGAATTAATAGATAATAGATAGATAAACTATATATATTAATTTATTATTAATCCAAATTCGGCATTTTAAATTATTTCTACAGGATGTATATTACAATTAAATAATTAAGTCCTAATTCATTGGTTGATTGTATCATTAACCATTTCTTTTTTTTTGTGTGAGGAACTTATCTATCATGAATCCACTGATTTCTGCTGCTTCCGTTATTGCTGCTGGATTGGCTGTAGGGCTTGCTTCTATTGGACCTGGGGTTGGTCAAGGTACTGCTGCAGGCCAAGCTGTAGAGGGTATTGCAAGACAGCCCGAGGCAGAGGGAAAAATACGAGGTACTTTATTACTTAGTTTAGCCTTTATGGAAGCTTTAACAATTTATGGATTGGTTGTAGCACTAGCCCTTTTATTCGCAAATCCTTTTGTTTAATCCGAAAAATAAACTAAATATGAGAAATACGCATTTCTTTTATGGTCTTGGACGTGTATTTTTCGCATTATATTAAAATTTCGCCCCTACACAATTACAATTACTTATACTTATTCGTTCAGAAAATAACCTAAGGGAAGGACTGATTTGAAGATGAAGAATTAGTGTTACCCACTCGTTTTCTTCCTTCCTTCCCCTTACTTAGTCCAAAGCAAAGCAGAAGTGCTCCAACAAAGGGACTATTTCCCAATTCACATGAAACCAAGTAACAAGGTCTCTTTCTATTTAAAATAATAGTTTGAGTATTATTTTAATGGGAATCTCAATTTAAAAACGAAAATTCAGGAAATAAATTTCAAACCTATTTTTCGATTTAGATTTAGAAGTGGGAAATAAGTGAAGCAATACAAAGATTTTTTGAGTTTATCTATAAAAGGAAAAAGGAGATCGTATGAAAAATGTAACCGATTCTTTCG